TCCACACTGAAAACTTTATATTGTCTTCTGTTTTTAAATTTAAACTAATGGTTATTTAATTGAAATTTATCAAGAGCACTTGGATTTGAACCAAGAACTAGAAGGTTGAAGCTTCATGTTTTACCATTAAACTATGCTCTTCAGAGAATATCCGATTCGAACGGATGCAGTAATTAAACATAATAAAGCTCAAATTTATCGCCTTAAACCACTCGGCCAATTCCCTTTTTTTATTTAATTCTTTTAAGACTTGAACTTAAATTTCATTCTTATCAAGAATGCACTTTCACCGATTAAGTTAAAGAACTTTTAAGTCATAAAGGATTTTAAGCTTTAAGTTCAGTAATTTTTGAGTAATAAAGGATTTGAACCTCTAACCTTTCGTGTGTAAAACAAATATTCTGCCGTTGAATTAATTACCCTTTTTTATCTTCTTGTTTTATTGTTATGATAATTGATCCAACCATTGCTAATAGTAATATTAAACTAGCAAGTAATAATCATATATTATAAGATGTATATAATATATCACCTATAGCTGTTATATGACCAGTTTCAGTGATATTTCCATCTCAACTATTACTTGTTATGTACATTATATTAGATTTATCATTAGAACTTTCACCAAAAATTTGATTTAATGAATTTATATAATTATCTTTTGCTGTAAATTCATTATATAAATTACCCATATAACTATTAATCACAGTTATATTATAAGGTATTGTATCTATTAATATATAATCTAATATAATTAAAGTAAATAAACCTAAAGGAATACTATTTGAATTATTACTTTGTAATTCACTTGTTCGTATACTAATTAACATTAATATGAATAAAAAAAGTATTGAAACAGCACCTATATAAACAATTAAATAAGAAAAACCTATATAATCTAAACCACAAAATATTAAATAAACAGAAATAATTCCAAATAAGGCAATTAAACATATAAGTGCGTTAATTGGATTTTTAATAGATATAACTAAAATTCCGCTTAATAAAGCCATTGTACTTAAAATATCTAAACTTTCTATTTTGTATCCGTTGAATACTAAATCAATTGTAGTACTAATATAATGAATATTGGTAAATTAAAAATATACAATCTCGAATGAGGACTTTCAGGTTTACATTTGCAAGCTTGCGCAAGCTCTTCTTTGTATTTTAGGAGTTCTTTATCAATAAAAGCATTCTTACGGGTAGTCAGATTTGAACTGACACTTACAGATTGGAAGTCAGCTAGTCTACCATTAACTTATACCCGCTTAGTTTAAAAAACATGTATACAGCTTTTTACCTATAGATTATGAACCTCAATAGTACATTGATACATACAAGAAAAGTCAAACCACATCTACAAAATGTCAATATAATATACCTGCTTCGTATCCTAGATGGTGATGATCTGTTAAATGATATGCTATGATTCTTCATAAACCTACAGCTAAGAAAATTGTACCTATAATTACATGTATTCCGTGGAAACCTGTACCAAAAAAGAAACATGTACCAAATACACCGTCACTTATTGTAAATGAAGATACACTATATTCTACACCTTGAAAGATAGTAAAGATAAAAGCTAATAAAACAGTAGCTAAAGATCCATAAATTGCTCCTTTTCTTTCTCCTTTTATTAAAGAATGGTGGGCATAAGTTATTGTTGCCCCACTAGATAATAAAATTACTGTATTTAATAATGGTAGTTCAAAAGGATTTACAGGTTCTATTCCCATAGGTGGTCATTGACTACCTAATTCCACTGTTGGAGCTAAAGCACTGTGGAAAAAAGCTCAAAAAATGGCAAGGAAGAAACAAGCTTCTGATGCTATAAATAATAACACACCTAAATTCAATCCTTTTTGTACGGCTAAAGTATGATTTCCTAAATATGTTCCTTCTGCTATTATATCTCTAAATCATAAAGACATAGAGGCTATAACTAAACCTAATGATATAAATATTAATATATAACTATTATTAAATAAATGCATAGATAATGCTCCATTTGCAGTTAAAGAAAATAAAGATATACTAGTATAAAACGGTCAAGGTGAGGGCGATACTAAATGAAAAGGATGATCTTGAAAATTACTTCTAGTAGAAAAAATCAAATAAATAAACTTTATATAGTCAATTTTAGCCAGACTAGACTTCGCAGCTGCTATGTTTGATGACAAGCTTCTAAGATGAATCGAACATCTATCATAATATTAACAGTATCATGCTCTACCGTTGAGCTATAGAAACTTCCAAAAAGGACTTCACTATACCTGCTTGCAAGCATGTAGTAACTAAACCTGCTACATAGTCTATACGGAAAACAGAAGATTTGAACTTCCAGATGTATAAAACATAACATTTAGCAAATGTCTTACCCTACCTATGGCGAATTTTCCTTTACATTCGAATTAAATCAGAATCGAACCGACATCTATTTCCGTGACAAGGAAATCCTTTACCTAATTAAGTTACTAATTCTAGGAGGCAAGAGATTCGAACTCTTAAAAGCTATAGCTATTGAGTTTACAGCTCAACCCTTTTTACCAATAAAGGAAGCCTCCTTTATATATAATAAAATATTATATAATTTGGTTATTGTTAAAATTAATAATCCCCGTGCAACTTCCACTACACGAACCGTATTTCGACTTAACACTAATCAGAAACACATATACGAAGAATATTAATATAAGTATAAATCATATTATTTTTTTGCTTATTATTAAATATAGCAAACTTACTACATGATTTCCTTTCAGCATGCGACGAGTAGTTAGTACCAATCCAAAGTTATATTCACCGTGACATGGTGATTCACGATTACTAGTAATTACCTATTCATATAGTCGAATTTCAGACTACAATCCTTAATATTTATATCCTATTTTGAGAGATTAGCTTAAACTCACGTTTTTGCATCTCTTTGTTTAGGCACATGTGGCACGTCTATAGCCCATAACATCAAGGCCATGATGACTTGTCTTTGTCCCCTTTATTTTTCCTGATTTTTAGGAATAATACTTTATAGTAATAGCTTGCGCCTTAAAAAATAAAGTAAGGGATTATGTTAATTACGTGGAAACCACAGTTTCACAACATTAACTGAAAACAGCCGTGCAACTCCTGTAAAATATTCAAGTTATGGTAAGGTTTTTCGTGGGTCATCGAATTAAACAACATACTTCACTACTGGTGTTAGAAACGGTCTAGTGATTTCAGTTCCTGCGTTGCCACATTACTCTTGAGGTGAAACGCTTACACTTTCATTTATAGACTAAATTGCGTTAATACTTTCACTTTTTACTATTAAAGTGAAAATACTAATGTCTTTCTAACCTATGACGTTCATCATTTACTGCAAAGACTACTTGGGTATCTAATCCTTTTTGTTCTCTGTGCCTTCGTCCTTTAACGTCAGTTGTTACCTAGAGAATTGCCTTCGCATTTACCGAGTCCCTTTGGTATAAATGGATATAATCCCTCCTCCTCAAGTACTATTCTCTTTTATACAACTCTAGTCTAGTATTTATTTTTTTTACTTAGACCGTCTAAGTACCCTTTAAACCTAATTAAGATGAATAACACTTGTCTCTTACGTATTACCGCGACTGCTGGCACGTAATTGGTCAAGACTAAATACATATATTGTCATTATAAATATACAAACAAAGCTTTATTCTTTATAAAATACAATTCTCTAGATAATTTTTTTGATTATCAAACTAGAACTTATCACTTTTCCAAGTCACCAGTTCAGCCCTTAGGCCATTGACCAATATTCCCCACTGCTGTACTAATATGCATTGGGCTTTTTTCAGACCCAATGTGACCGATCATTTTTTCAAATACGGTTACAAGAGATACAGGCTAGTTAAACCATCACTTCGACTACTACCTCTCTTGTCGACACTTGTTGTCCTCTTAAAGCGGGAATTTTTCCCTTTCTTTATATAAAAAATCTAATTTTACTTTAAGGTAGGCGTAAGTATCATATTACTCACCTGTACACCACTTTTCAATTAATAGCTTGCGCACTAATTGAAACGTACGATTAGCATGTGTCAAGCGCTTGGACAGCATTCATTCAGAGCCATCACCAAACTCTATATTTGCATGATGACCTTTTTCCCCGGTCTCTAAGTGTTCTTTTGTTAGGCTATTAAGCTAAACTATATAATGTTCAAATTACTATATTAATTTTATATATTTTAAATGTCACTGTTCGCTTTTATATTTATATTAAATTAATAAAAATTTTTTTCTATTTTCTACCTAAGGAATTTAGAATTTAAATTACTCTTTATAACTATATGTCTAGTAAGGTAAATTTAAATTAAAATTATAATTTTCCTATTTAATTCACTTATAAGGCGCAAGCTCTTCTTTTTATTAATGTAAATCATTAATGTAAGTCTAAACCATCTTTTATATATGAAGAAGATAATACTACAAACACTTGAGCTTGTATAAAGGCTATGGCTAATTCTAAACCTGAAAAGGCTATTATAAATAATAAAGGTATTAATCCTACAATAAAAAATATAATTCCTGAATTCATGATATTATAAACGAAACCACTTAAGATACTTAATAACATATGTCCAGCTGTAATATTTGCAGCTAATCTTAAACCTAAAGAAACATTTCTAGCTAAATATGATATTAATTCAATAGTAACTAATAAAGGTAAAAGAGGTAAAGGGCAACCAGCTGGTACTAATAATGAAAAGAATTTTAAACCGTGTCTAGAAAATCCAAGTATAGTTGCACCTAATACTATTGTAAAACTAAGAGCAAATGTTAAAGCAAAGTGACTAGTAGAAGCAAAGCTATAAGGTATCATACCTATTAAATTATTAATTAAGATAAATATAAATAAAGTATAAATAAATGGGAAATAAATTTGACCATTTTTTGCATTAATTTGATTTGTAACTATACCATGTATAGTCATATATAAAGATTCTTGAGCTATAGATCAATTGTTACTTACTAATTTGTTATAATTTGTTGCTAATATACTTAAACCTAATATAATTATAGCACCTAATGTTAAATAGAATCCTATATTAGTTAGAGATATTTGTAAGTTAGCGCTTAATATTTCTAAATTTAAGATATTTCTTATCTCAAATTGATCTAAGGGACTAGTTATTTCTAAAAATAAAGACATAGTAGTTCAAATGATGCTAGTCGTTTATGTATATTTCTTTTCTGTAGCATTTAGTTACAGCCATCGACCTTAGGGTCGTTATTTTATAGATAAATAATTTAACTGTTATTTTAGAGATAAACAACAAACTGTAGAATTTTCTATAATATCCATATTATCTAGAAAATTAAATTTTGTTAATAAATAAACGAGATATAAACAAACGCATAATTCTAGGTAATATATATTTAGATAATATATATAAAATTAAAACTAAAATAGCAAATGCAAACATAACTTCATTTGTATAATAAAATGGTATTAATTGAGGCATAATTCTTTTTTTTGTTTTGTAGAATACGTATATATTAAAAAAAAACGTAGGCTTAATAATAAAATATTAATTAAGTATATTTATACACTATATATTAAACTATTCATAGAATAATCTAATACATTTAAAATTAATGAAGGATAAATACCTAAGAATACTGTAAATATAATTAAAATTAATAACATAGTAAATTCTCTTTTATTTACATCAGATAAACCATGTTCAACAAATTTTGTAAAAGATCCTCCAAAAGCTATTCTATTAAACATATAAATAGTATAAGCAGCTGAGAATACTATAGAAGAGCAAGCAAAAATTCCTAATAAAGGTAATCTTTCTATTATACCATAAAGTGACATAAATTCTCCTATAAAATTAAGTGTTAAAGGTGCTCCACAATTACCTAAAGCTAAAATAAAGAATAATATAGCAAATATAGGCATTACTTGAGTAACTCCTCTATAAAAATATATTAATCTAGTACCTGTTCTATCGTAAAGTATACCACCTGCACATATAAATAAACCACTTGATACAAACCCATGTGCTAAACCTAAAACTATACTTCCTTCTAATCCTTGTATAGTATTACTAAATATACCTATTAAGTATACTGCTGCATGACAAACAGAACTATAAGCTATTAATTCTTTAACATCTGTTGTTCTTAATGTACTTAAACTAGCATAAATTATAGTTATTACAGCTATAGTATAAATTATAAATGTATAATCTAAAGAAGCTTTAGGTAATACTGGTAATATTAATCTAAATATACCATATAAACTTAATTTTAAAACAATCGCAGCTAAAACAATACTACCACCTAAAGGAGATTCAACGTGAGCTTTTAATAGTCAATTGTTTAAGAAAATTGTAGGTGTTTTTACAGCAAATGCTATAAATATACCTATAAATAAGAATACTTGAGTTGTATATTCAAAATTTAATTTAAATAATGTATCAAAATCTGTACTTCCCATAATTGAAGATGTACTTAATATTGATAATAATAAAAATAAAGAACCTCATAATGTATATAAAAATAAATAATAACTAGCATTTACTTTATTATCTGACCCAAATATTCCAATTAAGATAAATAAAGGCGGTAAAATACTCTCGAAAAAAATATAAAATAACATTATATCTAATGACATAAAAACCATTAATAATAAGGTTTCTAATAATAACATTATTATTAAGAAAGATTTCACATTTTCTTTTATAGAATCTCAATTAGATACTAAAGCTATAGGCATTATTATAGTTGTTAATAATATAAAATATATAGATATATTATCTATACCTAAATAAATATCAAAATATTGTACATTATAATGTCCTTGTACATATTGAAATTGATTACTACTATTATTAAATAATAAAAAAATTATTAAAGAGATTAATAAATTTAATATACTTGTGCTTAGTGCTACGATTTTTATATATTTGGTTGAATTTTGTATAAAAGAATTTATACTAGAAACTAGAATTGTACCTATAAGAGGTACTATAACAAGACTTGATAATAACATTTTTTAATAGATATTCTATTTTAATTTTAGACTTAACGGCACCTATGTACAGGCGGACCATGGTGGAAAGAATTTAGTGAAATTAGATGTGGGTATACATAGCCTCATAAATAACCTTGATAGAGTTAACTGAAATAATTAGTGAAATTATCTAAACAAGTAAGATTATGAGTTCAAAGAATATGAGTAGATTAACATTAAATTACCAATGCTAATTTGTTATATAAACTTATTTGTCTAATAGCTTGTGTATTAAAATAAGTTTATATTAATAAAAAATATTCCAAATGAATATAATATAGATGGGATAAATATAATAAAAGCAAATAAAATAGGTAATAAAACTGTTCAACAGAAAGACATAAGCTGATCAAAACGTATTCTAGGAAATGATGCTCTTACTCATATAAATATAAATACCATCATAGAACTTTTTATACCTAATATTATACTATGTAATAAACCATTAACAGAAGAACTAGTAAATAAATGTCTAAAGTTATAATATTCTTGACTGATTATTCAATCTATATCAATGATATAAGCATATCCATAATTAATTAAATCAAATCAATAAATATGATCAATATCTATTAAATAACCACCTAAAAATAATATACTTGTAAATATACACATTAACACAATACTACCGTATTCCGCTAAAAAAAAGAATACAAATATAACTGCAGCATGTTCAGTCATAAATCCACTTACTAATTCCGATTCAGCTTCAGCTAAATCAAAAGGAGCTCTATTTGTTTCTGCTACAGAACCAATAAAAAATATTATTAGTATAAAAAATAAAGGTATACCTAATCAAATAATTTTCTGAAATTGTACATTAATGCTTAAATTTAAACTATTTGTTATCATTATTATAATTAATAATACAGAACTTAATACTAATTCATAACTAATTAGTTGAGCAGTACTTCTTAAAGACCCTAAAAAGGCATATTTACTATTAGCACTTCATCCCGCTAATAATATACCATAAGTAGCTAAAGATGATACTGCTAACATATATAATATACCTAATTCCATATCACCTAAAGATAAACCAGGACCATATGGTATTACAGCATATCCTAATAGAGAAAATATTAAGGTGATAGCTGGACCTAAAAAAAATAAAATTAAATTAGATTGTGTTGGTGCAACATATTCTTTCAAAATTAACTTTAATGCATCAGCAAACGCTTGCATTAAACCGTAATACCCTACAGCATTAGGACCTAATCTTCTTTGCATACTAGCCATAGTTTTTCTTTCAGCGACTGTTACATAAGCTACTACTAATAGAGCTGGCAACATTAATAGTAAATTTTCAATAAGAGATATAATAGTTTTAGACATTTTTGTTTATTGGTTAGTCTTGAATTATTTGTTCATTTTTTTATTATTAAATTTTTACATTTGTGTTCATTGAATGTAAATTTAATTTTATAGAAATTAATAACTATAGAATAAATATGTAAAAATTAACTCTATAGTTATTTAATAATTAATCTTATTCTGGAGTCGAACCAAAATCATAATATTAGAAGTATTATGCTCTACCATTGAGCTAATAAGAATTATTATAATTCAATATAATATTTTAGCTTAATATGTATAAAGAGACAATGATAAGACCTTGGAGGAATCGAACCTCATACTAATGATTTGCAATCACAGTGTATACCTTATACATTCAAAATCTTTATATTATCTATATATAATTTCATTATATATATATAATTTCATTATACATATGTAATTTAATATAAGTTTATATATGTTTAGTTGATAATTCAACTAAAGTATTTTCAATAATACTAATTACAGGTACTATAATTAAAAAATGAGCAAAATATAATGCAGTACTTATTTGTCCTAATTCTATAAAAGGACTTTCTACGTGTTTTGCACCTAATTGTTGTAATACTAAAAAGTTCGCTACAAATAAATAGAAAGCTATTTTACTTAGAGGTCTGAATTGTAAACCTTTAGTAATACCTAAATCAGTAATAGGTAAAACTAATATAACAACCAAAGCTGCAAACATAGCAACTACACCTAATAATTTATTAGGTATAGATCTTAATATAGCATAGAAAGGTAATAAATATCATTCAGGTACTATAGCTGCTGGTGTTTGCATAGGGTTAGCCATTACATAGTTTTCACTATCACCTAAAACATTAGGCATAAAGAATACAAATAAACTTAAAACAAATATAAAAATAAATATAGTTATTAAATCTTTAAATAAGTAATAAGGAGCAAATGGTATTCTATCATAATAACCTGGAACACCTAAAGGATTACTAGCTCCAGCTGATTCGTGAACAGCTATTAAATGCATTAATACTAAGGCAGCTAATACAAAAGGTAATACAAAATGTAAAGCAAAGAATCTATTTAATGTTGCATTATTTACAGAAAAACCTCCTCAAATAAATTCAACTATATCTTGTCCTATTCAAGGTATAGCACTAATTAAATTAGTGATAACTGTGGCTCCTCATAAAGACATTTGCCCATATGGAAGAACATAACCCAAAAATCCTATACCCATCATAAGTATAAGTATTATTGCACCTAAAACTCAAGCTAATGTTCTTGGTGCTCTATATGATGCATAATACAAACCTCTACCTATATGTAAATAAACTAAAAAGAAGAAAGCTGACGCTGTATTACTGTGTAAATAACGAATTAATCATCCATTATTTACATCACGCATAATATGTTCTACAGAATTAAACGCTTCAGCTACACTAGGATTATAATGCATAGCTAAAGTAACACCTGTTATTATTTGTATTATTAAACAAACACCTAATAAAGAACCAAAATTTCATAAATAACTTATATTAGTTGGTTGTGAATGATCAATTACATATGCATTCACTAATTTTAAAAAAGGATGAGTTTTCAAAATCCGCACGTTAATAACTAAATTTTTCACTTAAAACATTACACTTTATTCACCCTTAAAGCTAAGTACTATATACAGAAAGATCTTTATACCTAAAGTAAAAAAATATAACTTAACCTTACTTTATACAGATTATAGACAGTGATCAATCTAAAGTGATTTAAATAGTCAAATATTTTCTTTCAACAATTTTTTTGTTATTATACTACAAGTTTTTGTATTTGTTTGTTTCTATATGTTCTTTTAAATATTTATTTCTACATTTTATTTTAAGTATAAATATAAGATAATAAGGAATATTTACGCCTAATATTTATTCTACTAAACACCAACTGATTTCAAACTTAAGATTACGAAGATGACTAGATAATTAACTAAATTAATAAGTGATTGTTCTTTATCCTAAATCTCCATTTTAATTTAATTAGATTAAAATAACTTAAATATATCCTGAAATTATTATAAATACTATCTATACTTTAAATAGACGTAGCTGACTTATCATATGCAATTCTTATATTAAAATCCAGAATTATAACTATAATTATCATGTAGAATATTGCATGATTAAAACAAGCTACTCTTGTGATATATCCTAAGATGTAGCTTTATAATCAAGACATAATAAAGTTATACTTGATATTATAATAAAACTAACTGAATCAAATGAAGTTGTAATAAAACTAAATATAGATAAATAAAAACATATACCTAATAAAATATAAAGAGCGTAATCAGTTACAACTCCTTTACTTAAACTAGATATAGTTTTACTTATTCAAATCATAACCTTATATATACCATAAGGACCAACTCATTCAATACTACCTTTATCTAGTATTTTAGTAGTTTGACTTCCTAGATTCAAAGTTACATCTACTATATATTTATTATAGAAAAATTCAATCAAGAAACGTTGATTAAAAAAACCGAAAACATAATACCCTAAATTCGAAAATTTAAAGTTTGTAATTGAACTAGGTAAAAACTCAGAATATATTATACCTATACTTGAAAATAAGATAGTTAATATAAAAGGTAATAATTTAAAAATAGTTGGTACAGCAAATTCAGTATTAATTAATATTTCATGTAAAGGATGAATATATATACTATTGTCGGCAAAAAATCCTGAACCTATCCCTATAAATATATCTTTAGTTATATACCCAAAATATACAGAAAATACAGCTAATATAACTAAAGGTAAACTCATGAATATATCACCTTCGTGTGCATTTTTATAATAATTCACAGGTCCATTAGGATTTGTTAAGAAAGTTAAATATAAAACTTTCACTGAATATAATGTAGTAAAAATAGCACCTATAACGGCAATAACGTACACATTTATACTGCTAAAATTATATTGACCGTAGGCTGATTCTAATATAAAGTCTTTACTGAAGAAACCTGTCATAAAAGGGAAAGCTACTAAACTAAGACTAGCCATTAATATAACTGTATAAGTTAAAGGTAAAAATGAGATTAATCCACCATATTTTCTTAAATCTTGGTTATCTGCAACAGCGTGTATTACAGCTCCTGCTCCTAAAAATAATAATCCTTTATAAAAAGCATGATTTATTAAATGGAATATTGCTATATTATATGAAGATAATCCTATAGCTATAACCATCATACCTAATTGACTCATAGTAGAATATGCTATAATTTTTTTTATATCTTGTTGGAATAAACCAATCAAAGAACTAAATACAGTAGTAACAGCTCCTAATCATAAGCATATTAATAAAACGGTTGAACTATATTCTATTAAAGGAGATGAACGTATTAATAAATAAACTCCGGCTGTAACCATTGTAGCTGCATGAATTAAAGCAGATACTGGTGTTGGACCTTCCATAGCCATAGGTAATCATATATGTAAACCTACTTGAGAACTTTTAGCCATAGCTCCTATTAATAAGCATATACCTATAATAGTTATTATATTTTCATTAATATAAGGAGATAGTGAAAATACTATACTATAATCTAAATTACCTAAAGATCATAATATAACAAACATACCGATTGTTAAAAAACAATCTCCAACTCTATTTGTTAAAAATGCAGACATAGAGCTTTGATTTGCGGCAATTCTAGTAAATCAAAAACTAACTAAAAGATATGAACATACCCCTACACCTTCTCAGCCTACAAACATTAATAAAAAATTATTTCCTGTTACTAATATAATCATCATAAAAGTAAATAAACTTAAATAACTAAAAAATCTTTGATTATGAGGATCATGGCTCATATATCCTATAGAATAAAAATGAACCAAAGAACTAATTATTAATACTGGTATTAACATTGAGACTGTTAAACTATCAAATTGAAAACTTCATGCTATATTAAATGATTCACTATCTAATCATTTAAATAAATTTATTGAAACAGGATTATTATTAAATCCTACTTCGAAAAAGCTAATAATAGCTAATATTGTTGTTGTTATTATACTTAAACAACTTAAAATTCGACTACCTGTCACACCGACTTTTCTACCAAAAAACCCGGATACTATAGATCCTAATAAAGGTAATATTATTATACTTAAATACATTATTTATAATCAATTGCAATACTTCCTCTTAGTCTATAAAAAGCAACTAAAATTGCTAAACCTATAGCAGATTCTGCCCCTGCAACAACTATAATATATATAGCATAAGTTTGTCCTATAATATCATCTATATGTATAGAACTTACCAATATTAAAAATGTTATAGATAATAGCATTATTTCAATAGAAATAAGCATTAATATTATATTTTTTCTGTTAAATACGAAGCCTAAAACTCCTATTAAAAAAAGTACTAAAGTTAAATTCATTTTCTTTTCTTTTTTATTTTGCGAATTATTCACATTCATTGTATATTTTATACATACATATATAGATAGAACTATTTATATTATATTAAAAAAAATAGATATATTAACTATATAAAGGTATTATAGACTCGAACTATAATTTAGATAGCCGTAATATCATGTTTTTCCATTAAACTAATACCTTTTTTTTTAAGTTAGTATAAAATACTTTTATTAAAAAAAAATAAAATTGTAATCAAAATTATTAAATATCACTTGAAGGTCACATTATAAAAAATTCGTGTGTACGAATTCTAAATAATAAAACTTAATATTACATATTCATTCTTTCATTTAACCATTTCAATAAAAATTGATTAACGTGAAGTTCTTTATTTGAAAATTGAGCAGAAATTTTACCATTAGGTAGCATTCTAAACAAATTTGTATTATTTACTTTATTATCTTTTGATTCTACAGTTAATCTCTTTAATTCTTTGTATTCGTCATTAGTAAGTTTAAAATCTTCAGATTGTCAGTAGCTATCTGTAATACTACGAGGAATATCTCCCTTTTTTCCCTCTACAACAAATTCTTGTGCTTGATTAGCCAATTTAGATAGAAGATCATGTTTCTCAGGATCAGGTCTATACTTATGCTGAAGATCCTGGAGTACAGAACTTACGCTTTGCCCGTTTGACATTTCCTCAAAAATAGTTCGTTTATGTGGCATTTTTTCAGATCCTCTACTTTGAATAACTTCATGTACTGTTTCAAGGCAAGTTTTACTTTCTATACTTCCTGAACTTCCTGAACTTCCTATACTTCCTGGGCTTCCTGGACTATTTACCGGACTATTTACCGGACTTCCCTGGTTACTTCCTGGATTATCACTAAATAAATGAGAATAGTTTTCACCTAAATCTGGTAAACCATACTGGTTAAATTCACCCATGTAAACGTACATTTGACCAAAAAAATCAGCGCAGTGTAAATAAAATAATCAAGAAATAATTTCAAATAAGCAAAATGCCATAAAACTATTTTCAGTTGAAAAGTCAAGAGAAGACATTAATTCTCTTATAGTGTTAAGATGTCCATGTATAAAGTCTGTACTGTAATTAAAATCTTTTAAGAATTCTAGCGAAGACTTTATGAATTCTTTTAAATAATATATATGAGGAATTCAATAATCTGCGTATAAAGTACTTAACCAATTTTTTAGCGTTAAGTCTTTTAATGAAAGTGTAAAGCCCTTTAAGGAAAGTAAAATTTTCCAAATTAGACCGGTTACTAATCACATATCAATATTATAATAGATTGATGATAATTTATAAATGCATGTTCATCATTTTAATTGTAATGCTATAAGTATGTTTTGTTTCATTTTTTTTTATTTTTTTATATGGTCAATTTTAACCGGATATTTATATTGATTAACTTCGGTATAATAATTAACTATGGTATAATCATTAACTTTGGTATAATCATTGGACAAATGATTGTAAATTACAACCTTCTACAACAATAGGCATAGAACTATGCAGAATTCCACAAATTTCAGAACATTGTCCATAGTATACTCCTTCCCTTGTAAGGAAAAGGCTCACTTGGTTCAATCTTCCTGGGTATGCGTCAGCTTTAATTCCTAAAGAAGGACAAGCTCAAGAATGAATAACATCACCAGATGTTATTCCAACTCTTACGTGTGTTTTTATTGGTATTCTAACACGATTATCAACTTCTAATAATCTTAAAGTTCCTTCCTCTAAATCTGAATCCGGAACAATATAAGAATCAAATTCAATAGATTCTCCATCAGAATTTAAAAAGTCTGGATATTGGTAACTTCAATATCATTGGTGTCCTTCTGAGACAATAGTCATTGAGGGATCATTTACCTCATCCATTAAATATAATAATTTAAAAGAAGGAAAGGCAATAAGTATTAATATTATAGCAGGAGTTACAGTTCAAATTAATTCTATTAAAGTACCATGGTTTAAATATTTATGAGACATATATGCACCAACGAAATTTCACATAATAGAAAATAACACTCAACCTACTGCAAATAATATTAAAACTAGATAATACATAACATTGTCATGTAATTCTATTAATCCCTCCATTTGTGGAGTAGCACTGTCTTGAAAATATAATCCTCAAGCTACTGGTGCATCAAAAAAATACGTAGTAAATAACATTTTTAGTTTATAACTTTTTTATCCCTTATTTATAATCTGTATAATATTAAAGGTACTTTATTTACATTTAAGATATTTAGCTAAGCAACTATAAATAATTTATCTATATTTATAAATCTAATATTTTACTGCTTGCTGTTTTGTTTATGAAATTTATATAAAACTTATAATCTAAGCAACATATAATAATAATAATGCCATCATTAAAGCAAATAATGCAGTTGCTTCAGAAAAAGCAAAACCTAGAATAGAGTATGAAAACAATTGATTTTTTAATGAAGGATTTCTGGCTACACCTATTATTAAACACCCAAACACTACTCCTATTCCTACACCTGCACCTGCTAAACCTACAGTAGCTAATCCTGCACCAATTATTTTAGATGATTGTAACATATTTTTTTTATATATCCTTTGAAATATACTCAGGAAATATTTATGATCTTTACACTAGGCATAAACATAAAGTAATAAAAACTGGCAATTTTTCTGCTTAAGTATATACCTAGTTTAGCTTCTAAGATGAATCGAACATCTACCAGAATATTAATAGTATCCTTGCTCTACCATTGAGCTATAGAAACTTCCTTTTCAATTTTGGATTTAACACTTTTTAAGGCGCAAGCTCTTGTCTAAAAATTACATATAAAATATAATGAAAAGTTTTATGTTTATTTTTAGAAGAAGTCAAAATTATTATTCTTGCAGGTAACCAGATTCGAACTGACGCTTACCGGATGGGAAGTCAGCTAGTATACCATTAACTTATACCTGCTTATATAATCTTAACAAACTTAAAAAATATTTTCAATATTAGCGAAATTAGGAATTTTCTGGTTTTGGGGGAACTGGTATACATCTTCAAGTTTTGTCTTCTTTAGCTTGTATAACCATTCATAATAACTCAGGGTTTGATATTGCAATTCTTCCATTAGCTACGGTTGTAAGACGTAGTATTATAGTATTAGTTCCTGTATCCATCCTATATGTAAGCCTGTACTTTCCATTATTCAAAAAACTAGTAGCTACTATTTCTTCAAACTTAGCTCGTTCAGGACCAGTTAGACGTCTACCACTATTTGAAGAAAATTCATCATAATTAAACGGAAGGTAGTTAGCTTGTAACTGGTTTGATACCATTTGTAGATTTAATTTTCTTATTATCCTATCAAAGGTATCATCATCATCACCTCTTGCTTTTATTTGATTTGGAGTAAGAACAGGTATAGGATTAAGAAGTTCATGTATTTTCTTAAATAGTATAAAAAATAGTATAAAGGAAAAGAAAGTAATAATAATAATGACTAAAGGAGAAATAATAGTATCCATATCCAACCGGGGAGTAAGGAAATCGATAACTAATTGGAATTTTTCCCTGAAAAAATTTTCTAAGTTTAAATTATATAAGTTTATATTTTGTGTTTTGTAGTTCCCCATAACTTATGATAAGATTTGAACCTATACCTTAAACAGCTTTAATGTTTCGCTCTACCCGTTAAGCTACATAAGTTTATTTTGAATATTTTCAAGGCGCAAGCTCTAAGGCGCAAGCTCCATATTTAGATTCTTATTCATTTTCATTTCCAGAGGCACTAAAAGTATTAATAAAATTTTTCGATTTATAAAAATAAACATTAGATTGTCTACTATCTATTTTTAAAGCACTTTTACCTAATTCAAACACAAATCCTGCAGTAATTATACATATAAATATAAGTACAATTAATAAACCATAAGTACCATTTTCATAGCCACTTAAACCAAAAGGGTATATAACTAATATTTCTAGATCTAATAATAAATAAACTAAAGCAAAAATAAAAAATTTTACACCAAATTGTGTTCTATTTTGTCCAAGAAAACTGTGAAACCCACATTCAAAAATACTATATTTTTCTTGATAGGGATTATGTGGAGCTAATAAAAAATTAAGAAGTAAAAAAACTATAGTTAAAATAGATACAAATACAAAAAGTAAAGTTACGCTACTCATTTAATTATTAAATAATACTTGTACCAATATGGTACCCATGCTTAGTCATTCTTTATTTATAAATAAAAATAATAAAATTGTTAATGTAATAATTGAAATAACAAAAGATATCGGACTAGATATAACTATATTACTGTAATTAAAATTAATATTTTTAATGTTTGTGTTATTTTGTTTAGATGAAGGCTTAACGTAGCTACCTAAAACATTACCTTTTAATGTTAAATTTACTAATAAAGTATTAACTTTATAATCAGGTAAACTGAAAAACATTTCTTTAATTAAACTTAAATAATATATAGCACCTATAACACTAGTCAATATTGCAACTAAAGATAAAAAAATTAAACCTTTATCTAAAGCTGCGCTTAATACCATCTGTTTACCAAAAAATCCAACTAAAGGAGGAACTCCTACAAAAGAAAAAATAGTAATAGCTAAACTTAAGGCTAATACAGGATTTATATAAAAATAACCTTTTAATTGACTTACTAATTGTATAGGAGAATTTGTTTTATCCATTAACTGTTCATATTCTTTATTATCACTTGTATAGCAATATAAAGAAAATCCTATAGCTATTAAAATAATAAAAGCATTTAAATTGCTTATAGTATATTGTGTTAAATAAAATATAAAAGCTTGAGTAGATTCAACGCTAGATATACCTAAAGCTAATAACATAAAACCTACGTGAGATATAGTACTATAGGCGAATAATCTTTTTATTCTAAATTGAGTTAAACCAACTACAGTACCAACAAGTAAAGAAAATAATGAACTCATCAGCAATATAAATGTTCAATTCATGGATCCCTGACCCACAGAGAAATTAGTATTTGTATAATATACTAATTGCAATAATAATATAAATATAGAAATTTTAGATACTATTGCTACAAAAGTTGTTACTATAGTAGGTATAGCATCATAAACATCCGGAGATCAAAAATGGAATGGTGCAGCACTTACTTTAAATAAAAATCCTATAGTAAATAATATTAAAGAAAGATTAATATAATAAGGTTTATATCATAAATCCGTTACGTTTATATCACTTATACTAGTTATAATATATAAACTATCTAAACTAGTAGTACCTGAATTTGCGTATAATAAACCAGTACCTAGTAAAATAAAACATGAACTTAATCCTCCTAATAAAAAGTAGATTAACCCACCTGTAGTAGATAGTTCTGAGTTTCTATATATAGTACTTAATATATATAAACCATAACTTTGTAATTCTATCGCAAGAAAAATAGAAACTAAATCATTAGTAGACATTAAAAATATTGCACCTGTTATTACAAATAATAAAATTAAAGGGTATTCTATTATTTTTAAATGTTCTCCCATTTTATTTATAATTTTTGTATTATAATAAACAAATGTATGCAATACTACATCTTTTATAGATGAATATTCAGGTACTCAAACTTTTCTAGGATAAAAACTTGTTGTAACTAGTATAAATATACTAACTATAAATACAAATATGTGAAATATTTGTGTAATATTTGTAATTAATAATAAACCTCCATGTAAACCTATACCTTTAGTGATTACAGTTAAAGAGGACATATCATTTAATATACAATAAACTAAAATAAGCATAACAATTCTATTGTATAAAATTGCTATATCACGTCTTGTATTAACGGCATTAGAAAGTAGAAGAGATAAAAGAGAAGTTAATAACATATTTTAGCCTAAAGAGAGAATTGAACTCTCATCTTTAATGTATGAAATTAAGGTTTTAACCGTTAAACTAAATAGGCTTACTTAGATTTTAAGATAAAGGGTGAAAACCTGGACTTGAACCAGGAACGACTATGCCACAAATAGTTACTTTACCGATTAAGCTATATTCACCTTATATTACATGAAAAATATAATATAATTTAATACTAAAAACTTTTAGCTAACCATCCATAGACAAAACTAAATACGATAAAAAATTCTAGTAAACAGGTAGAGATACTTATACCTAGTTATACTATTTAAATTATTTTAAGTTAAAATTTAATACTTAAAAATTTTTTGTTTCAGTTAAAGATTGTTTGTCTAAAGTTGATGGTTATTTATATATCAACACCCTAAGGATAATATTACGAGTTTTACCCGATAAGCGTTATTTTTCGAAAAGTTTAAAATACGGTATTATTTATATCATAAGTGATACTACTTATTTTTGATCTTAAGATCAATTGAAGGCATATAATAATATTAACAGTACCAACCTCTAGCATTAATCAATATAAACTTTAAGTTTAACTGCAATTTTTAGCTTAAAAAAAGTAAATTTATAAACCTTTATATAATTATTCTAATTAAAAAATATTTATACTACTTTGTAGTGGTAAACTTACAAAAGCGTGCGGTTTGGGTGGACTAGATAAGCCTCATTCTAAACTAGAATAAGTTCTGTTTAAATTTGCTTGAAGGATATCTGTATAAAATCCAGGTATATATCAAGGATTACGACTTGCAATTTTTCCTTCTACTAATTGTAAATAAATAATATACATGAATAATCATGCAGCTATTACACTTACTATAGATCCAACACTACTTATTAAATTTCATCCAGCAAAAGCATCAGGATAATCACTAATTCTACGCGGCATACCTTGTAGACCTAAGAAATGTTGAGGGAAAAATGTAAGATTTACTCCTATAAATAGTAATCAGAATTGTATTTTCGCTAAATTAAAATTATAATTTAATCCTATTATTTTTGGTATTCAAAAATATCATCCAGCAAACATAGCGAAAACAGCTCCCATACTTAAAACATAGTGAAAATGCAATAAATTTTATTTTTTACGTTTTTTTAAATTTGTTTCCATAGATTTAAGATTAATTTTTAAATCTTTTATAACTTGTATGTATTCTTTAAATAAGCTTGTTGATTCTTTCGGATAAAAATTTTCTTTATTACTATTAATATTATTAATAGTATTTTTAAAATTTTTTTCTTGGTTATCGTAAGCTTCATATTCATTTTTAATTCTATCAAGTTGTTGGGGTATAGATAATTGAGGTCTTTCTTCTATGGATATAGTTTTGTCCCATTTTCTATTACCATAAAATTGTTTATTTTCTATAGCTATATCGTTAGTATTTAATAACTTTTCATTTTGAACATTTATTACTTTATTTTTCATTTCTAAAGCTTTTTTTGTTATATCTTTATGTATTTTCTTTTTTTTAGTGGAGCCACTCTCAAAAAAGAAAAAATCTCTAGACCCCTTAGGAGGTTGCTTATTGTCTTGAAAAAATATTTTTTTGAGGCTTCAAGAATTACCTGAATTGAAATTTTTTATATTTAATATATAATTAACTACACGATTAATTAAAATATCTGTTAATTTATTGACAAATTTATTTAAAAGAATTATTAATAAACATACAGTTAATAAAATTAAAACAAAAAACATATACTTAATAAGAAAATAATTAAAAGTTTTATTCTCTAGTTTGCCTATAAATTTTAAATTAAAAATATAATATTTGGCTATTCTAATTAATATAATAAAAGCACTAATATTAAGCAATATTACACAAAGTAAGTCAATTAAATAATTAGAATATATACTATTATAATATATGAATATACTTAATATAATAAAAACAAAAGGGTTTAGCTTTTGTATATCTTTAAACACATATAAAATTAATTGATCTAAAGCATAATCAATTTTAATTTTCCACGAAGGATTTTTATATTTAAATAAATCAAGAATAAACAAAAAAAAATATTTGTTATTAAATACTAAACAATTGTAAACAACACGAATTAACTTGTTTATAGTTAAAATGAATAAGGGTACTAAAAATTTAATACAAATTGTAGTTAATAGAAATTCTAAGTTAAAAACTGAGCTCTGTAAATTAAGGACTATATCTTTATTTAATTTACGAGTAAAAGAAACTTTATTTCATAAAGGATTTTTATATTGGATTCAATTTAATAAAAATTTAGAATAAAGTATGTACTCTATACTATTATAATCCGAATATTTATAGTTTCTTATCATTATAAAATCTTTTATTTTACTTATTCTATAAAATTTATAATCTGAATATAATCTATTTTCCATAAAATAATTATATAAATATATCATACCTTTCACAGTTTTAAATTTAAAATTTATATCTTTATATAAATTTAAAGAATTTAAACCATAAACTTTAGATGGTTTATAGTAAGGTACAACAAAATCTAGACATAATTTAGAAGTAGATATACCATATTTAAATTTTAAAGAACATTCTATTCTATTGCAAGTAAAATTGAAATGAATAGAACCAACTATATCTACTAATCCTCCAAAATATGGATCATTACATGGAATTATATAATTTGGTTCTAGTATAACTATATTATTTAATAAACAAACTTTTTTAAAAGTATTTAATTTAATCCTTATTAGTCCATTTAAATTATTAATTAAATAATAGATAGCTATTTTATCAGAAATTATTAAACAAGATTTGTTTTTTTGAATTTTTATTTGACCTGTATGTAATTTATTTTGAATACGTGTTAATATTCTTAAATCTCGATTATGGACTTTTATTTCTAAACTAATAAACAATAGATTACCAAAAATATCTTTTTTTATTTTAAAGTTACCTCCTCCATCTATTATTCCTGCTAATCAAGAAAAAAATTTAATATCGGAAGGCTCATTGTTTTTTGTATTTTTTTTGAATTTTAATAATTGACGTATAGTCTCTGAGAATCCTTTATAGTTTTCTGCTGATTGTATACCAATATCTTTATTTGATATAGTAGAATTATTCTTTTGACTATTTAAACTAAAGAAGTTTCTTTTTTGATCTAGACTATTTCGTAGATAATATTTTATAAATAGTAAATAATTAACTAACAGTATAATTTCCAGCATATAGTCAATATCTAAAGAATAAAAAATATCCTTTAGGCCCATTTGAGCAACAACGTAATATGTATCGTGAAATGCTATATCAAGTGTAGCATTAGCTAATACTACACCACTTAATCCCCCTACTGTAAATAAAAATACAAATCCTAAAGAAAAAAGCATAGGTGGTGTTAATTTTATAGATCCTCCGTAGCAAGTTGCTAATCAAGAGAATATTTTAATACCTGTCGGTACTGCTATAATCATTGTAGCTGCAGTGAAATAAGCTCTAGTATCTACATCTAATCCAACTGTAAACATATGATGTGATCAAACTATAAACCCTAATATACCTATAGACATCATAGCATAAATCATACCTATGTAACCAAACACTGGTTTATTTGAACTTGCAGATATAACTGTACTAATTATACCAAAACCAGGTAAAATTAAAACATACACTTCAGGGTGACCGAAGAATCAGAAAAGATGTTGGAATAATATAGGGTCTCCTCCACCTGCTACTTCAAAGAATGAAGTATTAAAATTTCTATCTGTTAAAATCATTGTTATAGCTCCAGCTAATACCGGTAAAGTTAATAATAATAATACCGCTGTTATTATAACAGCTCACCCAAATAAGGCTAATTTATGTAATCTTATACCTGGTGTTCTCATATTAGCTATTGTTGTTATAAAATTTACAGCACCTAATAGACTACTTATACCTGATAAATGTAAGGCAAAAATAGCTAGATCTACACTAGGTCCACTGTGGCTTTGTAATCCAGATAAAGGAGGGTAAAGTGTTCATCCTGTACCTGCACCACCTTCTATACAAGCAGAAAATACTAATAATAATAAACTAGGTGGTAATAATCAGAAACTAATATTGTTTAATCTAGGGAATGCCATATCAGGACCACCTACCATTAATGGTAATAAAAAATTACCAAAACCTCCTATTAATGCAGGCATAACCATAAAAAATATCATTAATATAGCATGAGCTGTTATAATACTATTATATAGTTGATTGTCAGCTATAAATTGAACACCTGGTCCACTAAGTTCTAGTCTAATTAAAACTGAAAAAGCTGTACCTAATAAACCTGAAAAAAGACCAAATATTAAATATAAAGTTCCAATATCTTTAGCATTAGTTGAATTAAATCATCTTTCTGTACCAATTGACATCTGAGATCTTAGCTCTAAAGATAAATTTTGTTGAGAATTCTTATTTTCTTGAGAAATCACTTATAATTTATGAAGAATATTCTTTATGCATTTATTAATTTACAAAAATTTTTATAAATAATAAGTCTTATTTATAAAATAAGCAAGCTGTAAATATTCTTATCTTAATGCTTAATCATAACGTGGTTTTTTTATTTATTATTTAACTAGCAGCTATTTATTATTTATCTTCTTTTATTATTTATCTTTCTTTATTTTTATTTTAATCTGATATTTCAGTAATTTTTGTGATTTAAGTCATTAATCAAACCTAAGTAAGTAATAAATAGAAATGTATAAAATTTTTCGAGGAGTGATTCGAACACTCATGGGTAAATACCAAAAATTTAGGACTTACCTATTAGTCAACTCGAAATTTAAACTAAAAATCTAAATATAAAGATTGAATTGTTCCTTTCGAACTTTTATGTTCTAAGTGTTCTTTATAAGTGTTCTTTCTAAGTGTTCTTTTAGAAATGTTATTTTTAGGTGTTCTAAAAGTTTTTAGGATTATCTAAAAAAAATAACTTATTATCTATACCGTTTATAAACACAGTATACTTATCAGTTATAAATGTATAAAACTGGTTATAAATACAATTTTCAATATCTAATCGTGTCTTTGTATTAATAGATTGACTATTTAATATAAATTTAACTCTAATAAATCATCCAAAGTGTTTCTAAAGTAAAATTGGAAATATATCGAAATTGTGATTTTTGAAAAGTATTAATAGTTTATAGGTTAAAAATCTGGTATTTTGTTATCATGTGAATTAAAATTTAAAATGAAAAATTAATACCACCAAAAGGATATTAAGGCACACCACTCACTGGTATTTATCTAAATACTAACGGTAAGGCTTTGTAATGTACCGAAGCTGCAGTTAGTAGCAGAGTAAAATTTATCCCTATTACATAGAAAACTGTTTAAAAAAACCTTAAATATTAGCATAATATGTGTGTAAGGAGGTAACGGGGCACCTAACACTGCAAAGTAAATTTTAGAAATAAGATGTCTTTCTATAACGGCAATAATTCTAAGTTAAAATGCGTGTTTTTTGTATAAATATTTGAATTTATAAAGTTCAATGATGATTTAATAAATATCTAATCTATTTTACATTATGTTTATATAAATAAAACCAATAAACTAGACAAAACCTTTTCTACAGATAGTGCGACTTGAACACACAAAACTTTCGTCACCTTGGCCTAAACAAGGTCTGTTTACCATTTCAGCATATCCGTATTAAACTATAATATTATAAATATTGTCTTTATAAAAAGTTGTTTTTGTCTTTACGTAAATTTTTATTCTAGACATGGTAAATTAAAACTTAAAAATTACCTTTTATTAAATATAAATTAGTTATAAAATAAGCTATGAGACTTACAGGATTCGAACCTATATTTTGAGGATTAAAAGTCCTATGCATTCACCATTATACTAAAATCCCTTTTTGCTCCCGATAAGATTTGAACTTATAACCTAAACAGCTTCAATGTTTCGCTCTACCGTTGAGCTACAGAAGCTTATTTTGGAGATACTAAGACTCGAACTTAGACTACTGACGTGCAAAGTCAGGATTCTACCATTGAATTATATCCCCTATTGTATTACTTTAGATAATAAGATTATATTATTATCTGATTATTAGTTTATATATATTTAGCTTGTCCGAGGAAGGACTCGAACCTCCAAGACTAAATGTCAACGAAGCTTAAGTTCGTTGTGTTTACCAATTTCACCACTTGGACCTATCTAAATACATATATTTATAGTATAATTAATGTAAAACTTTAGGGCTAAAGTGACTTGAACACATATAAGTACTGTCATGAGCAGTATGCTTTACCGATTAAGCTATAACCCTTTAAATAATTTTACAATTAAAACTATTCAATGATTTTATCAGATCAATAAGATTCGAACTCATATAGTCCCTGTCCCAAACAGGGCACCTTACCATTCGGCCATAATCTGTTTATTTTTTTATTATTATGATATATGTTAAGCACTTACATTAACATATAATTCAAAATTTTATTAATTTTTTTTTACGCGGGTAGGGGACTTGCACCTCGCTATCTTTCGATCATGAGCCGAATATGTTTACTATTACACTAACCCGCTTAGACTAGACAGGTTTCGAACCTGCGGTAATAGCTGTGAAAGGGCTATGTCTTAACCACTTGACTACTAGTCCTCACGATAATATATAATTTACGAAATATATATTCATATAAAATAATTATTATATATTAATCATAGTATATTTATACAAAACTTACTAAACTTTATATGTTTACACTTCAGTGATTTCAGGCACTTTAACACCAATTTGCTTCAACATAAAAAATTATATAGATACCTAATATAAAGTTTATCATGAACATCTTGTGTTCTACTAATTGACACTAAAGCTTAATTTGTTTTAATAAAAAATTATGACCTAAAGTAAACCCTATTGAATTATAAGAGGAACTAAAGAAAAATAGTAATAACATGTAAATCTAGATTTAGCCCAGTATTACTTTACTATTGACAATTTATTAAGGCGCAAGCTCGTTTCATCATTCTTACTATAATCTTTTTATAGTGTATTACTAATAGTAAGAATAATATACACAATACAATATAAGCTAAATTAATACTATTTGCACTTTAACTATAATAGCTCAGTACAAGTATCGCACTTGTGTCTATTGTTTACAAAACAATTGCATTACTTTTATGCTAACCAAACAAAACAAAAAAACAAAAATAAAGGATATATTTATAAGTAGTTATTTATTATCTTAGTACTTTATTCTTACAAATCTCTAGATTCTTACGGATAAAGCCTATCTTCGTAGTATTATACTACGCATATTTAAGAAATATATTAAGATAAGTTTCGTGCCTCTATGCTTTCAGCACTTCTCTTTAACTAATTTAGCTTTCCTGCCGTGCTTATATCATCATTTATCCTTGTGAAGGAAACATCCTTATGTAGTATTCTACAAATATATATAAATATATATTTAATATTTAGGTTGTACTGAATATATATATATTAATATATATATTTAGATACATAAACAACAGGTAAACCAGGGATTAGTAACTATATTCTAATCTGAGCTTGCGCCCAGATCAAATTCTTCTTGTTCCTTTCGTACAAAAGTTAACTCTTATTCTATTCTAATTCCCTCTAGAAGATAGAAACCATACTGTCTCACGACGTATTTAACCCAGCTCATGTAACTTTTTAACCGACGAACAGTCGTACCCTACATAGTTGCTGCATCCATGAGGATAAGTTAAGCCGACATCGAGGTGCCAAACCGCGCACTCATTATGTACACTCTTGCGCAAATTAGCCTGTTCTCTATGTTATCATTTCATTTCCATTTTTCTCAAAATGGTTCAGACTATGTCTTCATTTTCATATTTAAATATATTTCTCTAAACTTTATTTAGCTCCTATTCATCCTTTTACAGCAAAAGCTCCTATACGTCGTTTTGTTGTAGATAATGAATAACTAACATTTGAATTTGTATTTCCTTTAAATAAAACTGAACTTAAACCTTGATATGAAGAATCTATATTTTTTAATCCACCTTTTCATTTCATAAAATATAAAGATCTATCCGATCTATAACGTGTAGTTAATCTACCTTTTACTTCTAATCTTATACCTCCTAAATTTTTATATCGAATAGTATTATAAATAATACTATGTATATCTTTATCTTTATAAAAATTATCTATTAATTCTACTAAATTTTTAGAACTTTCGTTCCGAAGCCCTCCTTGAGATAAAAGAGAAATAATCTTTAGATCTCTATAGTTATTAAAGAAATAATTTTTAGCTATTATTCGAGTTCTTTCAATTATTGTATTTACCTTTGGTAATTCAGCTCTACTTAAAATGCTGTATATTTTTTTTAAAGTACTTCTTTTATTTTTTTTAATTAGCAAGGCTAAAATATTTGTAAAAATATCTGTATTATATATAATAGATTTTAAATTAATTATTTTATATTCTATTTTTTTTCCAGTTATTTTAGTTAAAATATTACTTAATCTAGGTAAAAGAATTAATTTATTAAATTTAGACTGATTAAGTGAATACATCAAATAAGATTTTCTTAAAAGATTTAAATGAATAATAGAATATTTATTTAAAATAATACTTCATATTTTTTTTGAATAAAGATTTTTTAAGTTTAAAAATTTTTTTAAATAAACTAGTTTGTAAATGATATATTTCTTCTTTGTTATAATTTCTTTAGCAAAAAGTGAAATATATTTTGTTGTTAAAATATTATCTATTTTAGTTATATATGTTTTATATAAATCAAAATAACGTTTAATTAATTTTTTACTTAAAGTTTCATTAATTTTCAAATATTTTTTTGTTAAAATTTTTTTCTCTCTATTCATAGTATATAAAGTTATTATAGCTTTATTATTTGTATATTGAATTTCAGGATTACTTACATAAATTCTTCTAAAAAAAAGACGTCTTTTTCTTACAGATAGATATTTACTACCTATGTCTTTATAATTTTTAAAAAATAAATTAAAATAACTTTGTATAATTTTATTTATATTTAAATTATTCACAGGTATATTTTTTAAGACATTTTTATTATAAGAATAAATAGTATTTTTTCATTCTTTAGTAAAAGAAGGGTAATATTTAGTATTTCCTACCTCTCCGTATTTTTTCTTTAAGTAAACTACTCTCTGAGTATTTTTAAGCTGCTGCGAAATTTCGCCTGCAGAAGTGTTTTTTAAATTATGTTTAAATATTTTCATATAGTACAAAATTCGAGTTTATTTTTTATTTTTTTAAATATATTTTTAATGAAAATGTTGGGTATTATAAAAGGATTATTGTGGAGAATTAGCCTATTTAGCTACAAGCTTGTTATATTCCTATGGAAATTACTCAAACTCTACATAACCACTCACCTTATAGTCGTTGAACGTTTTTATTTTATTTATGTTAAAATAAATTTCGCTTCAAATCTGCTAATATAGCAATTCTTGAAATTTACCCAATATATGTATTAATTATTCGAGCTCGCGCCCGAATATTAAAGGACAAACATCCCTAGCGTAGCTTTTCCAATAATCCAAGATCTTTCCTTTTTGTATCTTGTGATCCTATGCCCTGCTTACGCAACTGTAAGATTTGTAGATAATCAAACAGTAAGGCAAGATTTAGCCGTTGAGCTTTTTAGATAATAAAAACATTAGTTAAGCTATAAGCTCCAACTAAAAAAATAGTAGAAAAATTCATACTATTTTTGATTATCTCTACTTTCACTGTAGTGAAAATCTTACCTAATTATAACTATATTTATACTAAGTATAAATATAATTAATATATATGATTAATAATAGTTAAACTATTAAAAATTGCAAACAAATTGTTTGTAAATTATTAGACACACCTGTTTACTCTTTACAGGGTCTGTGCCCCACATAAACTGTCTCCTAGCGATAATTCCTTACCAAAGGTTACTTTTATAAATACAATAAAGTATATATAAAAGTTGAACTAGGTTAACTTACTAAAACTTTTACTATATACTAAATAATAATTAACCTAGTAAGGGTTATATTCATTATATAGTAGGTTTTCCTAAGTTAATTCATTCATACGATGAAAAAAATAAAGGGTTCTCATGATTATATAATCTATTACCTTATAAACTGATAATTGTTTAACGTATTCTATAATTAGTGACAGTAAAGCTGCATAGGGTCTTCTCGTCTAACTAGAGGTAAGCTGTATCTGCACAGCTATTCCAATTTCACTGAGTCAATCATAGAGACAGCTGTTGTATCGTTACACCATTCATGCGAGACCGCATTTAACGGCCAAGGCATTTCGCTACCTTAGGACCCTCACGTTAAGGCCGCCTTTAACCGGGGGTTCCGTCTATTTTAAGTAGTAATATACTTAAGTATATCTGTTAACCAGCCGGCACCGGGCAGATATCACACTTTATACTTAGATTTTTTTATCTTTCTGCAAAGTGCTGTGTTTTAATTAAACAGTCGTACAACACCATTTTATGCTTCTTCCTTTTTACTCGATATTAATCAAGAATAATGAGCCCTCCTTATCCCTAAGTTACGGTAGTCATTTTGCCGAGTTCCTTTATGATTGTTAGCTCATTTACGCCTTCGTATTCTCTACTAGCTTACTTGTTTCAGTTTCTAGGTACGGTTGTTTAATTTGTAAACAAATTTATAATTTGTAAACAAATCCTTAATATTTACTACTTTTCCTGCACATTTTGCACATAAAAATGTTGTCCTTAGTAAAAAAAGATTTTCTCATCGTTCAAACCTTTAGGTAATATAAACTTAGAGGCCGTTACTTAAATCTATCCATAAGCTTTAGGCGGAATATTTTTCTTTTAGTTACTCATGTCACCATTATCACTTAGGTTAATTTGTTGTATTTTACTTTAAAAAAGTAAAATCCTAAAATAACCCAACGTTCTGCTACCCCATTTATTTATAATAAATTTTTATCATAAATTAACATGGACAAGGTTTCGGTATATTGTTTAGATCCGTTAAATTTTCGATGCTTTTATAACTTAACAAGCGCTCTGTTACGAGGTCATAAAATTATGGCTGCTTCTAAGCCTATCTCCTTGTCGACTTAAATAAAAACCTTCTTAATTTCACTTAACTAATAATTTAGGAACCTTAACTCTTGTTCTGGGCTGTTTCCCTTTTGACATACAACCTTCTCATTCTATGTCTGATAATTCAAAATATATCTTTGCCATTCCGATTCTACATACTCACTGATAAAATCTTCACGATCCCCCAATTTGTACAAAATAAAACATGTATAAACCAATAAAGAGTTATACATGTCTTGTCTGAGATTAAATTCTGTACCTGCTAAGATATTTACTTAAATTGCCTACTATCATAGGTTTCGCAGAAAACCAGCTATTCCTAGTCAGTGTTGTCTTTCACTATACCTACCACAATTCTTCGGATATTTATGCAACAATATACCGTTCGGACTTTTATAATCCTGATTGTGGTAAAATCCCTAGGCTTCGGGTCTAACTTTAGATACTATACCGTTATTTTAACGCTTGGTTTATCTACGCATGCTTCATATGCACGCTTGCATCTAATGTTAACTTGGTGACCCATTATGCAAAAGGTACGTTCTATAGCTTACGCCTCGAACTGCTTATAAAATTACTATTTACATATCGTTCCCTTACGGTACTTTACACTAACGTGTATGTATTATATTTAGTCTTTGAGGAAGGTTCCCCATAAAGTTTAAACAGTTTATCTACCGTTCTACTTTTTAGACTGCTCTACTTTAACTCACGTTAATCATAGAATCTCTTTTGATTTCTTTTCCTAAAGTTACTAAGATGCTTCAATTCACTTTGTTTATTATTTAATTTCTCTTAGAGTTAATATTATAAATATTTCTTATAAATATTTAGCTATAATTTATTCTCTTTAATACATAACTTATAATCCATAATAATTTCTTTATATACTTTATATAAATAATATATATATATCTTAATTTATTTTGTTTTATTTGTTTCTACGTGTTCTTTTAATTCAATTTTTTTAT